TAAAATATGATTTTTTTTTTATTCAGAAGTAATTCGCGGGATTATGCACTCTTTGCTAGTTATAGTGCCGCTGGGTAAATCCAGCCTATTCTTGAAATGAACAACTCACACACACTCCCTTTCCAAAAAAGATCAATACACCGAAGACTACACTTAGATTTATTGGATTTGTTGCTAAAATATCGGTATTAAACCCGAAACTCCCGGCGGATGGCCAGTGACCCAAGTAAACGAAAGAATCGGTTAAATTTTTCATATAATCTCCTCTTCTAGCTAAACTATAAAAAAAGAACTCTGTCCTTTTTTTTTTTTTCTTTTTTTTTTTTTTTTAAGAAAATTTAATTTAATAATTTAATTTACCTATTTGGATATTTGTAAACAGAATAAAAAACCTATTCTATTTACAAATGTATTTTCCAAAATTTTTAATTTTCAATAATAATAATGAGACTTATTAGAATTAAGCTATAATTTGAGACCAAGTTTTATGTCAATTTCAAAAAACCTCCGTTTTTCGCAACACTCCTTAAAAAAAGTTTCCATTAAACTAAAAGAATAGGGGGAAGGAAGAAAGCGAATCGATGTACTAATTCCCCATCCTCAAATTAGTCCTTCCCAAGGATTGTTGTCTCAATGAAAAATTGTAGGAGTTAAATCTTGATAGAATTAAAAAAAACTACGAAAAAAATCCAGAATTTTCTTATTTATAGGATTAAACAAAAGGATTCGCAAATAAAAGCGCTAATGCTACAACCAGGCCATAAATTGTTAAAGCTTCCATAAAAGCCAAACTAAGCAATAAAGTACCTCGTATTTTTCCTTCTGCCTCAGGTTGTCTCGCGATACCTTCGACAGCTTGACCCGCAGCTGTACCTTGACCAACTCCAGGTCCAATAGAAGCAAGCCCAACAGCCAACCCAGCAGCAATAACCGAAGCAGCAGAAATCAGTGGATTCATGATAAGTTCCTCACACCAAAATAAAGAAATAGTTAATGATACAATCATCCGATGACTTAGGACTTAATTATAATTAAGTCATCGCTAAGATTCATCCAGCCAAAAAAACAAAAACTTCAATTGAAATAATAAAATAATATTATTGAATCAAAGAATTACTTTGATATTAGTTCCTATCCACGGGATTTTTAAAAAATTCATAATATATATATACGACTTTTTTATGCCATTTCTTTTTTGTGAACCATTCTTTGAATTCTTCGTTCTTTTTTTATCGCTTTTTTCAGCCAATTCACAGATAAAAAGGAAGAACTTCTAATCGAATCCCTATCTAAATCGAAATTCACAAAAGTAGTGGTACAGATTATATAGATCTTTAACTCATATATACCTAGTCAATATCAAATATCACATATACAAGTGTTTCTTACATAACGTAAACCAACTATTCTATAATTGGGCTAACCTAAAAATGAATAAAAAAATAGTTAATGATGACCCTCCATAGATTCACCTATATAAGCCGCAGCTAAAGTGGCAAAAATGAGAGCTTGAATCCCGCTTGTAAATAATCCAAGGAACATGACAGGTATAGGAACCACTAAAGGTACTAAAGAAACAAGAACAACAACTACTAATTCATCGGCTAATATATTTCCGAAAAGTCGAAAACTAAGTGATAGGGGTTTTGTAAAATCTTCTAAGATGTTAATAGGTAAAAGAATTGGAGTTGGTTGAATGTATTTACTGAAATACCCTAATCCTTTTTTGCTAAGACCCGCATAAAAATAGGCTACTGATGTGAGTAAAGCTAAAGCAACCGTCGTATTTATATCATTCGTTGGTGCTGCTAACTCCCCTTGAGGTAACTGGATAATTTTCCACGGTAAAAGGGCTCCTGACCAGTTAGAAACAAAAATAAATAAAAACAGGGTTCCAATAAAGGGAACCCATGGACCATATTCTTCTCCAATCTGGGTTTGACTCACGTCTCGAATGAATTCAAGGACAAATTCAAAGAAATTTTGGCCGTCAGTTGGAATGGTTTGGGGATTGCGAACCGCTATAACTGCGGAACCTAATAAGATAGCAATTACAACCCAAGAAGTAATAAGGACTTGGGCGTGGACTTGGAAACCCCCTATTTGCCAATAGAAATGTTGGCCTACTTCGACACCAGATATCTCATATAACCCTTCTTTTATTAGTGTGTTGATGGAACATGATAAAACATTCATATTGCCCTCTGACAGAAATAAGAACTTTAAATTATTTTGATTCAAGATCCCCCTTTTTTACTCACTTTACTTTAATTTTATATTTTAGTTTTGGATACCAACTAAACTAATCACACAATATCCCCGGTTTTTATCTCTTTTTCTTTTGTATGATTCAGGATTAGTAACCGATTTTATAAATCGAAATACAGGGAGCCCCTCCCTCAAAAAAATTTTGATTTATTTATCTTATTATTAATCAAGAATTTTGTATATAGCTAGAACGACCCTCACAAATTGCGAATACTAATTTGTTAAGAATGAA